GATTGACAATGATAGTTCTTTTCTGAGTGAATTAGAAGGTTTTTTTTCTAGTTTTTTGAATAGGGGGTCTAAGAGAAACAATAACTACTATTATCATTACATGTATGATACTCAATCTAGTTGGACTAATCACATTAATAGTTGCATTAATAGTTATCTTCGTTTTGAAGTCAGTATTAATAGTTCCATTTCAGGTGGTACTGACAATTACAGTGACAGTTACATTTATAGTTTCATTTGTACTGAAAATGTAAGTGGTAGTGAAAGTGGAAGTTTTAGTATAAGAACTCGTAATAATGGCAGTGATTTCAATATAAGAGGAAGATCTAATGATTTCGATATAAATAAAAAATACAGACATTTATGGGTTCAATGCGAAAATTGTTATGGATTAAATTATAAAAAACTTCTTAGGTCAAAAATGAATATTTGTGAACAGTGTGGATATCATTTGAAAATGAGTAGTTCAGATAGAATCGAACTTTCGATTGATTCGGGCACTTGGGATCCTATGGATGAAGATATGGTTTCTATGGACCCCATTCAATTTCATTCAGAAGAGGAACCTTATAAAGATCGTATCGATTCTTATCAAAGAAAGACAGGTTTAACTGAAGCTGTTCAAACAGGCATAGGCCAACTAAACGGTATTCCCGCAGCAATTGGGGTTATGGATTTTCAGTTCATGGGAGGTAGTATGGGATCTGTAGTAGGTGAGAAAATCACTCGTTTGATTGAGTATGCTACTAATCGATCTCTACCTGTCATTATTGTGTGTGCTTCTGGAGGAGCACGCATGCAAGAAGGAAGTTTGAGCTTGATGCAAATGGCTAAAATATCTTCTGCTTCATATGATTACCAATCCACTAAAAAGTTATTCTATGTGCCAGTCCTTACATCTCCTACAACCGGTGGAGTAACAGCCAGTTTTGGTATGTTGGGAGATATCATTATTGCTGAACCTAATGCGTACATTGCATTTGCGGGTAAAAGAGTAATTGAACAAACATTGAATAAGACAGTACCCGATGGTTCACAAGCGGCTGAGTATTTATTCCATAAAGGCTTATTCGACCCAATCGTACCACGTAATCCTTTAAAAGGTGTTCTAAGTGAGTTATTTCAGCTCCATGGTTTCTTTCCCTTGAATCAAAATTCAAAAAATTAAAGTATAGCACTAGATTCAGTTATTTTGTTTGTAGCGAACAAGTATTTAGTTCATCATAATAAAAAAAAACTAAGAAAAATGTTCTTTGGTGATATAAGTTACACTTTCTAGTAAGAGTCAGAAGTTTCGGATAATTTTTTTTCTTTAAATTTAATATTTTAATATTATTTTTATATTTTAAATTTCTATTTTAATATAAATATATTATTATATAAATATATTATTTAGAAATTATATATTTATATATACTTAATTGTTTATATATACTTAGTAGTATAATATTATATAAAATACAATAGTCAATATTACCTAATATTACTTATAATAGATATACTTATCATATCATAAGATATCTTTCTAATAGATACAAATATATAGATACAAATATTAAATCGAGGCACCCATTCTATGACAGATCTCAACTTACCCTCTATTTTTGTGCCTTTAGTGGGCCTAGTATTTCCGGCAATTGCAATGGCTTCTTTATCTCTTCATGTCCAAAAAAATAAGATTGTCTAGATCCAATGGGACCAAATCCTATCAATTTATTTCAACACTGTATCATAATACAGATATTTTTTTAGTGCAATATGGTACGATATGTGCCTCTTTCCACACACAAATGAAAGAACTGTTATGTATGCGGATACATGCTATCTGCATAAATGCATGTATATATATATATATATATATATATATAGCTGGTTAAAAACGGATCAGTAAATATTTTTAATAGAAAGTCAATGTATCTAACCAATTACTCCACATCAGAATAGTGCTAGTTGATGAAAGTTACTTCGGGATCAAGAAAGGTAAAGTCAAATTTGGGTTATTCTCTCAATTCCAATCGAATGCAACTGGATCTAGTATAGTATGAATTGGCGATCAGAACATATATGGATAGAACTTATAAGGGGGTCTCGAAAAACAAGTAATTTTTGCTGGGCCTGTATCCTTTTTTTAGGTTCACTAGGATTCTTAGCGGTTGGAACTTCCAGTTATCTTGGTAGGAATCTGATATCCATATTTCCATCTCAGCAAATTATTTTTTTTCCACAAGGAATCGTGATGTCTTTTTACGGGATCGCAGGTCTGTTCGTTAGCTCCTATTTGTGGTGCACAATTTTGTGGAATGTAGGTAGTGGTTATGACCGATTCGATAGAAAAGAAGGAATTGTGTGCATTTTTCGTTGGGGATTTCCTGGAATAAATCGTCGCATCTTCCTTCGCTTCCTTATGAGAGATATCCAATCAATCAGAATTGAGGTTAAAGAGGGTCTTTATCCTCGTCGTGTCCTTTATATGGAAATCAGAGGTCAAGGGGCCATTCCCTTGACTCGTACTGATGAGAATTTTACTCCACGAGAAATTGAACAAAAAGCTGCCGAATTGGCCTATTTCTTGGGCGTACCAATTGAAGTATTTTGAAATGAATTGAACACAATAAAGAATAAATGTTTTCTCGGCATGGGGGAAGGAACTTGCTAATTCCTTTTTTAATACAATTGAAGTCTTTTTGGAATGTTCATTTGAACAAAACATGTTAGATTATTCTATTTCCTCCTTCCTTTGTCGTGGCGACTCCCATAGAATAAACCAAAAAAGCAGGAGGGCGTATATGGAATAACTATAATAAACTATACTATAATAAAGAAGAAAATTAAGAAAAGAAGAAATTTTTGTATACCATTTGTATACCAAAAGTATTTCGTATGCGTATGGATCCCAACTCAATTCTTTTCTAGTAGAAATTTTCTACTAGAAAAAAGGCTAATCTAAGGCTAATATAATAAGTAGGGATTCATCAAATATATCCGAACATTTATTTCGTAATACGGAATTCATCTCATCTTTTTAGGCCCAAAATTTTGATGATACCTTTTTTCCTTGGTTGTGGCTAGGCGGTGAAACATTTCGAAATAATTAACTGAGGGGGGTTTTCGTTTCTAAATCCGATTCGTTATTTTAAGTGGGTTTTCGAGTATTCATAGAAAGGAACAAATGAAGATGAAATTGCTTCGAATTTGCCCATTCAAATTTGCCCAATTGAGATATCTAGGAATAATATTGATTTTGCATTTTTATCCGAAAAGGGCGAACCCTTATCCCATTTCTATATTCCTTCTAGATCCAAGAACTAAACTCAATTTTGACACAAAAATTGGAATGAATAGACCCATAGGTTCAATACCTTGTTATAGAACTCGTGCTTCAGAGAAATATCATATAGAGTCAACGAATAAAGCAGGTTCATTAACGATTCAATTCACAGATAAAAAATGAAAAAAAAAAAGCATTGCCTTCTTTCCCATATCTTGTATCTATAGTATTTTTGCCCTGGTGGGTCTCTCTCTCATTTAATAAATGTCTGGAACTTTGGGTTACAAATTGGTGGAATACCGGGCAATCCAAAACTCTCTTGAATATCATTCAAGAGAAAAACGTTCTAGAAAGATTCATAGAATTAGAAGAACTCTTTCTGTTGGACGAAATGATAAAGGAGTACCCGGAGACACATATACAAAAACTTCGTATAGGAATACACAAGGAAACGATACAATTGGTCAAAACACACAATGAATATCATCTCCATATCATTTTTCATTTCTCGACAAATATAATCTCTTTCGCTATTCTAAGTGGTTATTTTTTTTGGGGTAATGAGGAACTTGTCATTCTTAATTCTTGGGTTCAGGAATTCCTCTATAACTTAAGTGACACAATAAAAGCTTTTTCGATTCTTTTAGTTACTGATTTATGGATTGGATTTCACTCGACTCATGGTTGGGAACTAATAATTGGTTCGTTCTACAACGATTTTGGATTGGCTCATAACGATCAAATTATATCTGGTCTTGTTTCCACCTTTCCAGTTATTCTAGATACAATTGTGAAATATTGGATTTTCCATTATTTAAATCGTGTATCTCCTTCGCTTGTAGTCATTTATCATTCAATGAATGAATGAAGAACTCATTTGATCTCCTGATATCAATCAAATAAATCAGAATCTTTCTTCCTTTATAAAGAAACCATTTTGAATCTTACTTAATTCTTTATATTTTATTTCTACCAGTTCAAGGTATTCGTCCTATATTACAGTACAACTATTCCAGTACAATGACAGACTCGTGCATAGGGAACTTTACTAGTTCCCTATCTAATTTATTGTAGAAATTCCGAGATCCATGATTGGACATGCAAAATAGAAATACTTTTTCTTGGGTAAAGGAACAGATGACTCGATCCATTTCTGTATCGATCATGATATATGTAATAACTCGAGCATCCATTTCAAATGCATATCCCATTTTTGCGCAGCAGGGTTATGAAAACCCACGAGAAGCAACTGGACGAATTGTATGTGCTAATTGCCATTTAGCTAATAAGCCCGTGGATATTGAAGTTCCGCAAGCTGTGCTTCCTGATACTGTATTTGAAGCAGTTGTTCAAATTCCTTATGATATGCAACTGAAACAAGTTCTTGCTAATGGTAAAAAAGGGGGTTTGAATGTGGGTGCTGTTCTTATTTTACCCGAGGGATTCGAATTAGCCCCCCCCGATCGTATTTCTCCTGAGTTGAAAGAAAAGATAGGAAATCTGTCTTTTCAGAGTTATCGTCCCAATAAAAAAAATATTCTTGTGATAGGTCCTGTTCCGGGTCAGAAATATAGTGAAATCGTCTTTCCCATTCTTTCCCCCGACCCTGCTACAAAGAAAGACGTTCACTTCTTAAAATATCCCATATATGTGGGTGGGAACAGAGGAAGGGGTCAGATTTATCCTGATGGTAGCAAGAGTAACAATACAGTCTATAATGCTACATCAGCGG